AAATTGGTTCAGAAGATCAAGAAACATTTTTAAAACTTTTAGTTGATGCAATCATAGGACTAAAAAAAAATAAGAAATTAATAAAAAACTGGAAACAAAAAATAAATAAAAAAGTTCCATGCTGGTCATACAACTTAATTAGTCGTTTCGAACAGCAACAAATACAAAATGTCGACGACATACCTACATATTATCAAATTCGCTCAAGGAAAGCTAAACGTGTAGTTATTTTTACTGATAATGAAGAGAATATTGATATTAATAATACAGATCCGAATAAATCTGATCAAACAGAAGAAATTGCTTTGATACGTTATTCACAACAATCAGATTTTCGTCGAGGCATAATAAAAGGTACCATGCGTGTTCAAAGACGTAAAATAGTTATTTGGGAATTATTTCAAGCAAATATACATTCACCCCTTTTTTTAGACAGAATCGATAACTTTTCTTTTTTTTCTCTTAACATTTCAAAAAGAATTAAAGAAATTTTTCCAAATTATATAGAAAAAACTTATGAATTTCAAATTTCTGATTATATCGAAGAAGAAAAAACGGAAGAAGATAAAATAAAAGAATATAAAATAAAATTAAAAGAATACGAAAAAATAAAAGAAAAAGAACGAATAGAAATAGCTGAAGCTTGGGATATCATTCCACTTGCTCAAGTAATAAGAGGTTTGATGTTAGTAACTCAGTCATTTCTTAGAAAATATGTTCTATTACCTATATTTATAATCGCAAAAAATATGGGTCGTATATTATTATTCCAACTTCCAGAGTGGTCTGAGGATTTCAAAGAGTGGAATCAAGAAATGCATGTTAAATGTACCTATAATGGTGTTCAGTTATCAGAAACAGAATTTCCTAAAAACTGGTTAAACGATGGTATTCAGATAAAGATACTATTTCCTTTCTGTCTAAAACCTTGGCACAGACCGCTACTAAGAACTACTTATCCAGATCAAATGAAAAAACCAGAACAAAATCAAAAAAATGATTTTTGTTTTTTAACAATTTGGGGAATGGAAACTGAAATTCCTTTTGGTTCCTCCCGAGAACGACCTTCTTTTTTTAAACCTATTTTAAAAGAGCTTGACAAAAAAATAAGAAAATTGAAAACAAAATGTTTTCGGGTTTTAAAAATTGTCATTGTCATTGTCAAAGACAAAATAAAATTTTGTCTAAAGGTTTCAAATGAAACAACAATTTTTTTTATTAAAAGCTTTCTATTTTTTACAAAAATAATAATTATAAAAATTTCAACAGTAAGTCCAATTCGGGTATTAAAATTGAGAGACAAATCTAATGAAATAAAAAAAGAAAAAGATAATAATCATATGGTTCATGAATCATCCATTCAAGCCCGATTCATGAATCCGACAAATTATTCAGATTCAGTAGCCAAACAAAAAAAGAAGGATCTGGCTAATCAAACAAATACAATACAAAATAAAATAGAAAAAATTGCAAAAGAAAAAAGATTCCAAACTCTAAAATTAATTATTAAACCTAAAAAAACACGTTATGGTACTAAAAAATTACAATTAATCCAAAATTTTGGTCAGATATTAAACAGACTAAATAATCTATTAATTCGTAAATTAAATTATTTTAAAACATTTTTTAGGGAAAGTATATTCGTAGATATATTTATACATATTTTTAATATTCCCCGAATTAATATACAACTTTTTCTGGAATCAACAAAAAAAAAGCATTTTACTGAAAAACCCCTTTACAATAATAAAAAAAATAAAAAAACAATTCAATTTTTAAAAGCACTGTTTTATTTTATTAGTCATATTAATAAGAATTCAACGATTCTTTCGGATTTTTCTTTTTTGTCACAAGCCTATATAGTTTATAAATTATCACAAGCCAATTTATACTTATATTACTTATATACGTTAAGGTCTGCCCTTCAATATCGCGAAACGTCTTTATTTCTAAAAAATAAAATTCTACATTATTTTGGAACACAAGAAATAACCCTTTATAAGTTAAAAACTAACAATTTTAAGTTAAAGATTAAAAAACCTCCAAATTTGGTACTGAATCGATGGAAAAACCGGTTAAAATTAAAAAAAAATTATCAATACGATTTATCTCAGATAAAATGGTCTCAATTAGAACCACAAAAATGGAAAAATCGAATCACTGACTATTGTGAGGTTGAAATGATAAACTTACAAAAAAACAAAAATCATTCATATAAAAAAGACCCATTATTTAATTACAAAAATACAAAGAATTATGAAAACTCTTTATATTTGTTATATTTATTTCTCGATCAAAAAGATAAAGTAAAAAAAAATAATAGATATGATCTTTTATCATATAATTTTTTTTTTTATGAAGATAAGAAGGATTCATATAGGTATGGAGAACCATTAGAAGTAAATAAAAACCAAGAATTTTTTTATACTTATAATTACCGCATATCTAAAGCCAAATTAATTGATATGTGGTGGAGTATCCCTATCAGTAATTATTTAGGAATAAAGGATATACAGAAAAATACAGATAGAAAATTTTTGGATTGTAAAATTATCTGTTTTGATCTTAGAAAAAAAATCGATATTGAGGCTTGGATTAATATAATTAGTAGTACTGAAAAGACTACGACTGAACCGAAAATTTATAAAATTGTTGATAAAAGTGAAAAAAAAAATCTTTTTTATCGCACACTTTATCAAGAAATCAAACAATCCCATAAAAAAAAAAATTTTTTTGATTGGATGGGGATAAATGAAGAAATACTAAGCCGTCCTATATCGAATCTCGGATTTTGGTTCTTACTAGACTTTTTCTTACTTTATAATGCATATAAAATGAAACCTTGGTTTATACCAATTAATTTACTTTTTTCAAATTGTACTGGAAATGATAATTTTAGCGAAAAGAAAAACATCAATAGAACAAAAAAAGAGAATCCTTTTACAACATCTCTAATAAATGAAAAAAAATCTCTTGAATTAGATTCAGAATTTCTTATCTCAAACCACCAAAAAGATATTCAAGAAAATGATATAGGATCAGATATAATAAATCGTATAAAAAAAAAACAAGACAAGAGTAGTCCCGAAGTAGAACTCTATTTCTTCCTTAAAAGGTATTTCCTTTTTCAATTGAGATGGGATGATTCTTTGAATAAAAAATTGATAAATAATATTAAAATCTACTGTTTCCTGCTTAGATTGAAAAATCCAAGAGAAATTACAATATCCTCGATTGAAAGAAGAGAAATGAGTCTGAATATAATAATGATTCAGCCAGATTTAACTCTTACCCAATTGATAAAAAGGGAACTTTTTTTCATTGAACCAATTCGTCTGTCTCTATGGGGCAATGCACAATTTAGTCTGTATCAAACCATAGTTATTTCAGCAATTCCTAAGAGTAAACACCAAAATAATCAAAAAAGAAACATCGATAATATTGATAAGAAAAATTCGGATGAATGGATTCCAAGATATCAAATGGTGAAAAAAAAAAGAGACAAAACCTATTTTGATTTACTTGTTCCTGAAAAGATTTTATCGCCTAGGCATCGTAAAGAATTGAGAAGTCTAATTTGTTTGAATACAAATTATAATAATGGTATGTATAGGAATACCTTATCTCACAATAAGAATCAGATAAAAAACTGCCGTCACTTTTGTTATGAAAACAAAGATCTTGGGCACGAAAACAATTCAGTTATAAAATTAAAAGTCTTTCTTTTGCCTAATTATCAATTAGAAGATTTAACCTGTATGAATCGTTATTGGTTTAATAGTAATAACAGTAGTCGTTTTAGTATAGTAAGAATAGATACATATCCACGAGTAAAAATGCATTTATGATAAATTTTTATTATATATGCACTATTATCTGCTAGATAAATAGAAGCACACGAATCTTGGCTGCAATTATGAGTATGATATATGATACTAATTTGATAACGTATCAATTAGATCTATAAAGGAATCCCCGAAATTAATAAAAAAGAAGTAAATGTCTATACTAGGTTCAAAACATTATTATTACTGATCGATAAAATGTCCTATTTGAGAAATAAAAAAGTAAAGAAGGTTAATAATTTATGAACAAAAATTCATTTATATCCGCGATTTCGCATGAAAAAAAAGAAGAAAATAAGGGATCTGTTGAATTTCAAGTTTTCTGTTTTACCACCAAGATACGAAGACTTACTTCACATTTGAAATTGCATAAAAAAGATTATTCATCTCAGAGAGGTCTACGAAAAATTCTAGGAAAACGTCAACGATTACTCGTTTATTTATCAAAGAAAAATAAAGTACGTTATAAAGAATTAATCAGTCAATTGAATATTCGAGAGCTAAAAACGCGTTAATTTTAAAAATTGTTTTGAATTATTTGATTTTTTAGATTTTGAATTTTGATGAACTTTTTGAAATTCATGGAAAAATGACTTCATGAAAGAATGAATCGGGACAAAACCTATGACTCTACCAACTACAAAAAAAGACCTCATGATAGTGAATATGGGTCCTCACCACCCATCAATGCATGGCGTTCTACGACTTATTGTTACTTTAGACGGTGAGGATGTTATTGACTGTGAACCCATATTGGGTTATTTACACAGAGGGATGGAGAAAATTGCAGAAAATCGAACAATTATACAGTATCTGCCTTATGTAACACGGTGGGATTATTTAGCAACTATGTTCACAGAAGCAATAACTGTAAATGGACCCGAACAGTTGGGAAATATTCAAGTACCTAAAAGAGCTAGCTATATAAGAGTTATTATGTTGGAGTTAAGTCGGATAGCTTCTCATTTGTTATGGTTAGGCCCTTTTATGGCAGATATTGGGGCGCAGACCCCTTTTTTTTATATTTTCAGAGAAAGAGAATTAGTATATGATTTATTTGAAGCTGCCACCGGTATGAGAATGATGCATAATTTTTTTCGTATTGGGGGAGTAGCTGCTGATCTACCTTATGGGTGGATAGAGAAATGTTTAGATTTTTGTGATTATTTTTTAATGGGACTTGCTGAATACCAGCAACTGATTACGCGAAATCCTATTTTTTTAGAACGAGTTGAAGGGGTAGGCATTATTGGCGAAGAAGAAGCAATAAACTGGGGCTTATCAGGACCAATGCTACGATCTTCCGGAATAGAATGGGATCTTCGTAAAGTTGATCATTATGAGTGTTATGATGAATTTGATTGGGAAGTCCAATGGCAAAAAGAAGGAGATTCATTAGCTCGTTATTTAGTACGAATAGGTGAAATGGCCGAATCCATAAAAATTATCCAACAAGCTCTAGAAGGAATTCCAGGGGGTCCCTATGAGAATTTAGAAATTCGACGCTTTGATAGGATAAAATATCCTGAATGGAATGATTTTGAATATCGATTCATTAGTAAAAAGCCGTCTCCTACTTTTGAATTGTCGAAGCAAGAACTTTATATAAGAGTCGAAGCCCCAAAAGGGGAGTTGGGGATTTTTTTGATAGGAGATCAGAGTGTTTTTCCTTGGAGATGGAAAATTCGCCCACCTGGGTTTATCAATTTGCAAATTCTTCCTCAGTTAGTTAAAAAAATGAAATTGGCTGATATTATGACAATATTAGGTAGCATAGATATCATTATGGGAGAAGTTGATCGTTGAAATGATAATTGATACAACAAAAATAAAAAATATCAACTCTTTTTACAGATTGGAATCCTTAAAAGAGATTTATGGGACTATATGGATACTTTTCCCTATTTTTATTCTCGTATTGGGAATCACACTAGGGGTACTAGTAATTGTATGGTTAGAAAGAGAAATATCCGCGGGTATACAACAACGTATTGGACCTGAATATGCTGGTCCGTTGGGAATTCTTCAAGCTTTAGCAGACGGAACAAAACTGCTTTTTAAAGAAAACCTTCTTCCATCTAGGGGGGATACAGGTTTATTTAGTATCGGGCCTTCTATAGTTGTCATATCAATTCTACTAAGTTATTCAGTAATTCCTTTTGGTTATCACCTTGTTCTAGCCGATCTCAGTATTGGGGTTTTTTTATGGATCGCTATTTCCAGTATTGCTCCAATTGGACTTCTTATGTCAGGATATGGATCAAATAATAAATATTCCTTTTTAGGTGGTCTACGAGCTGCTGCTCAATCAATTAGTTATGAAATACCATTAACTCTATGTGTGTTATCAATATCTCTACGTGTGATTCGTTAAGGCATAAGTCTTCGTTTTTTAATTTCTAAGAAACGTATTAAGTAGATATCTTCATTTTTTTATTCACCAATAAGTTTAAAAAATGAAACCAGATAGTTAGATGAGTGAAAAAAAAAACAGCTTATAAATTCGCAGTAAAAAAAAATCTCATTTCCTATGTACAAGGATTAAGCACAAATAACCATAAGCAGGCACAACTGTTTACCCCCAAGATTAATTATTAATTACTTAGTAATTATAACTTGAAGCGGGTTGAAAATAAAAATTTTATGGAGTTTTTTAAAATATAAAATATATAAAAAAACCATATTACGATATAGATTGAGTAAAAAGAGTGGATGATTAGGAACACCAAAGTACGCAAAGGATTCGTAATAGAGATTCTGTAAGTTCTCCTAAGTTTATAGAAAAGAAATACTAATTGAGGCTTCAAATTGGTAGAAATTATCAAGTAGTACTCCCACAAATTCCGATCCAGAGTATGCTCCTATCCACCCAGTAAGTAAATAACTATCAGGAACGAAGTAATCCTTTAACTTTTTTTTAAGCCTAAATAAAAGAAATTAAAATAAGATGAACAAAAAAAATGAATTAAAAAAAACTCTTTTTTTCGATATACATGTTCATGGAAATGGAATTTTTGCCATGGCATAAGTCATGAATGAATGTTTAAATCTTTTAAAAAAATAAAAATACTGTAAACTTTTTTTTATTCGTAAAAGGAATACTTTATTCAAGTATTAAGTTATTACTCAATAAAAATTGAGTCAGTCAAAGGATGAGATATATTCTGAAGCACTTTAGTGTATCGCAGACAGAATTCCATTGGTTTAATTCAGGATCTTTCGGTTTATTTTTACTTTATCTATCCTACAAAGATATCAGTAAATAATATCGAATCAATCCTTAGATTTATTTAAGACTCTCGAGGAGCCGTATGAGGTGAAAATCTCATGTACGGTTCTATAATAGCGATGACAAGAGTGATCTTATCATCGACTATGATTATCTAATAGTTCAAGTACAGTTGATATAGTTGAGGCGCAGTCAAAATATGGTATTTGGGGGTGGAATTTGTGGCGACAACCTATAGGATTTATTATTTTTATAATTTCTTCTCTAGCAGAATGCGAGAGATTGCCTTTTGATTTACCAGAAGCAGAAGAGGAATTAGTAGCAGGTTATCAAACCGAATATTCAGGTATTAAATTTGGTTTATTTTATGTTGCTTCCTATCTAAATCTACTAATATCATCATTATTTGTAACAGTTCTTTACTTGGGTGGTTGGGATTTTTCTATTCCAGATATAGTTATTCCTGAGTTTTTTGAAATAACTAAAGCGGACGGAGTCTTTGGAACAACAGTTGATATTTTCATTACATTAGCGAAAACATTTTTGTTCTTGTTCATTCCGATCGCAACAAGATGGACTTTACCTAGACTGAGAATGGACCAATTATTAAATCTTGGATGGAAATTTCTTTTACCTATTTCTTTAGGTAATTTATTATTAACAACTTCTTCTCAACTCCTTTCATTATAAATTATAAAAAAAAAGATAATATTTGCTACTCACTAGAATTTTAATCTGTCTCAAACAAGAGAAAGAAACAAAATCTTATTTTTTATTTTGATATTTAATATATGTTCCCTATGGTAACTGGGTTCATCAATTATGGTCAACAAACAGTACGCGCGGCAAGATACATTGGTCAAGGTTTTATTATTACCCTATCTCATGCCAACCGTTTACCTGTAACTATTCAATATCCTTATGAAAAATTGATCACCTCGGAGCGGTTTCGTGGTCGAATACACTTTGAATTTGATAAATGTATTGCTTGTGAAGTATGTGTTCGTGTATGTCCCATAGATTTACCCGTTGTTGATTGGCAATTGGAAACTAATATTCGAAAAAAACGGTTGCTTAATTATAGCATTGATTTTGGAATCTGTATATTTTGTGGTAATTGTGTTGAATATTGTCCAACAAATTGTTTATCAATGACTGAAGAATATGAGCTTTCTATTTATGATCGTCATGAATTAAATTATAATCAAATTGCTCTGGGTCGTTTACCAATATCAATAACTGATGATTACACAATTCGAACTATTTTGAATTCGCCTAAAACAAAAGAAAAATCTCGTAATTAAAAAAACACTTCCTAATTACTAAATGATTAAATTCTTAATGTTCCTTTATTTACTTTTTAAATCAGTTTTAAAATAAGAAATTCAATTTTAATTCAATATCCATATAAAATATAAATAGTGAATTAAAATTAAAAAAGTTTCTTTTTTTCTTGGTCAATAATTTAAAACCTCAACTATTCGATAGTGGTGAAACTAAAAATTGTTATTGAAAATCTGGTTACTGTAATGATTTTAAATAGTTTTGAGTTCGAGCTACTTGACAAAAAAGCAGAAAAAAAAAAAAAAAGAATGCACTGGGTCCAAAAAATGGACTCATATAAAGCTGTACACATTAGAATTTAACAATTAGGAATGCACAAATATTTTTTCCTGTTCAATTCAATAAGATCATGAAACATTCTGATTTTTTATCTCTTATTTTATATATAATGGATTTACCTGGACCAATACATGATTTTCTTTTAGTCTTTCTCGGAACAGGTCTTATATTAGGAGGTCTAGGAGTAGTATTATTTAACAATCCAATTTTTTGTGCCTTTTCGTTGGGATTGGTTCTTGTTTGTGTATCTTTATTCTATATTCTAGCCAATTCGCAGTTTGTAGCTTCTGCACAACTCCTTATTTATGTGGGAGCTATAAATGTTTTAATAATATTTGCTGTAATGTTCATGAATGGGCCAGAATATGATACAAATTTACGTCTGTGGACTGTTGGGGATAACGTCACTTCGTTGATTTGTACAAGTCTTTTTGTTTCATTAATTATTATTACTCTAAATACGTCATGGTATGGTATTATTTGGACTACAAAATCAAACCAGATTCTAGAACAAGATTTGATAACTACTAGTCAACAAATCGGAATTCATTTATCAACAGATTTTTTTCTTCCCTTTGAGCTCATTTCAATAATTCTTTTAGTTGCTTTAATAGGCGCAATTGCTGTAGCGCGTCAATAATTCATTTTGAAAACCAGCAATAAAAAAAATTCTATTTTCTAATATCCATTTAGATTAAATTATATTTTGATTGGGTTGGTTTAGAAACTTTTAGTTGGATTGCTTATTTCTTATTACCAACATTTTTTTTTTGCTTTTTTTTATTTGATTTGAACTTATCGTATTCTAGTCAATCAAATGTGTTTAATTGTTGTTCATATTGAAATAAATACCACTTTATAGTGGTAAGGAGTTGATCAATGATGCTCGAACATGTACTTGTTTTGAGTGCTTATTTATTTTCTATCGGAATCTATGGATTAGTCACGAGCCGAAATTTGGTTCGGGCTCTTATGTGTCTTGAACTTATATTGAATGCTGTTAATCTAAATTTTGTAACATTTTCTGATTTTTTTGATAGCCGCCAATTAAAGGGAAATATTTTCTCAATTTTTGTTATAGCTATTGCAGCCGCTGAAGCAGCGATTGGACTTGCTATTGTTTCATCAATTTATCGTAACAGAAAATCAACTCGTATCAATCAATCAAATTTATTGAATAAATAATCTTTTTTTATTCTATATATTATTTTTTATTCTATATATTATTCTAAATAGAATTTTTTATTATATTCTAATATATTATATTCTAATATTATAATATAATATTATAACTATATAAATTGTAATTTGAAGTTCAATTTAGATTACTAGGTATCCCATTTTAAGATAAAACATACTTTTATAATGTCAGAAGTCAAAGTATTTTAGACCTCTTTTCTATATTATTTTTTAGTAAGTCACCAATCCAAGTCAGAAGTACATTGATTCAAAAAATTCTGGTAAATCATCGATTCGTCTGGTATTTTAATATGTACTTGGTTTACTTTATTATAACTAGATCGAAAATTCAAATTAATGAAATTAAAAAAATTAAAGATCCTATGTCACATTCAGTAAAGATTTATGATACATGTATAGGATGTACTCAATGTGTTCGAGCTTGCCCCACAGATGTCTTAGAAATGATACCGTGGGATGGATGTAAGGCTAAACAAATAGCTTCTGCCCCAAGAACAGAGGACTGTGTTGGTTGTAAAAGATGTGAATCCGCTTGTCCAACAGATTTTTTAAGCGTTCGAGTTTATTTATGGCATGAAACAACCCGGAGCATGGGTCTAGCTTATTGATACGTTCCAGAAAATTCCATTTGAATCCATTTATTCAATTTGGATTTTTTTACTGATAAAAACCCGCACCCGAAAAGAAATTTCTTTTCGGGTGCGGGTTTTTTAGCCCAAGTGTATCTTGTCTTTATCACGAATTATTTTCCCTGGTTAACAACAATTGTAGTCTTGCCTATATTGGCAGGTTCTTTAATTTTCGTTTTTCCTCATAGAGGAAATAAGATAATAAGATGGTATACTATAGGAATAGCTACTTCAGAGCTACTTCTAACGACCTATGCATTTTTTTATCATTTCCAACCGGACGACGCATTAATCCAACTGGCAGAAGATTATAAATGGATCAACTTTTTTGATTTCCACTGGAGATTAGGAATAGATGGGCTTTCGATAGGACCCATTTTATTGACGGGATTCATCACTACTTTAGCTATTTTAGCAGCTTTTCCAGTTACTCGGGATTCCCGATTATTTCACTTTCTGATGTTAGCAATGTACAGTGGGCAAATCGGATTATTTTTGTCCCAAGACCTTTTACTTTTTTTCATAATGTGGGAATTAGAATTAATTCCTGTTTATCTACTTTTATCTGTGTGGGGAGGAAAGAAACGTCTATACTCCGCTACTAAATTTATTTTGTATACGGCAGGAGGTTCCGTTTTTCTATTAATGGGAGTTCTGGGTGTTGGTTTATATGGTTCTACTGAACCTACTTTAAATTTGGAAAGATTAGTTAATCAATCTTATCCCCTGGCATTAGAAATAATATTATATATTGGATTTTTTATTGCTTTTGCTGTCAAATTACCCATTATACCTTTACATACATGGTTACCGGATACCCATGGGGAAGCCCATTACAGTACTTGTATGCTTCTAGCGGGAATCTTATTAAAAATGGGAGCGTATGGATTGGTTCGGATCAATATGGAATTATTACCCCATGCTCATTCGATATTTTCTCCTTGGTTGATAATAATCGGCACAATGCAAATAATCTATGCAGCTCTAACATCTCCTGGCCAACGTAATTTAAAAAAAAGAATAGCCTATTCCTCGGTATCTCACATGGGTTTTATAATTATAGGAATTAGTTCTATAACTGAAACGGGACTTAATGGAGCCATTTTACAAATAATCTCTCATGGATTTATTGGTGCTGCACTTTTTTTCTTAGCTGGAACTAGTTACGATAGAATACGTCTTGTTTATCTCGACGAAATGGGCGGAATAGCTATTCCAATGCCAAAAATATTTACACTGTTCAGTAGTTTTTCCATGGCATCCCTTGCGTTACCGGGCCTGAGTGGTTTCATTGCGGAATTCATAGTATTTTTTGGAATAATTACGAGCCAAAAATTACTTTTAATGCCAAAAATACTAATTACTTTTGGAATGGCAATTGGAATGATATTAACTCCTATTTATTCATTATCTATGTCACGCCAAATGTTTTATGGATATAAGTTATTTAATATTACAAACTCTTATCTTTTTGATTTTGGGCCACGAGAATTTTTTGTTTCAACTTCTCTCTTTCTACCAGTAATAGGTGTTGGCGTTTACCCAGATTTCGTTCTTTCAATATCTGCTGAGAAGGTGGAAGCTATTCTATCAAAATTTTTTTATATCTAAGTTTCGTTTTATTAAATTCAAAAGGAGTCTTCTTTATATTAACGACTGAATTGGAATTCTAATCGGGCATGTTTGACGTTTGTGAGAACCATTTAAATGGTTCTCACCTGTTTCGAAATTTATAATAAACACCTTGTCCTATGTTTGTATTCGTAGGGTCCTCTCTTCAATTTAATTAAGTGTTAATGTGAATGAACCATAACTATGTAGCCCTATTCCTAAGAGATTGACTCCAAAATAGCATATCCAAATTATAAGAAAGCCTATAAAAGCTACAATTGCAGAATTTGCACTCTGCAAACTCTTATTTGTTCTAATGTGTAAATAAATTGCAAATACAGCCCAAGTAATAAATGCCCAAGTTTCCTTAGGATCCCAATTCCAATATGAGCCCCATGCTTCGTTGGCCCATACTGCTCCTGAAAGAATACCTATGGTTAAAAGGATAAATCCTAAACTAATAACACGATAACTCCAATGATCCAGTTGTTCAATCAATTGAGACCTGTAATAATTTTTAACACAAAAGGGTGAAACGCTTTCTAAAATATTATCTTTTTCGTTCATGTGTTGCATCTCACTGAAGAAAAATGACTGATTTAATAAAAGGTTTCTTTTATCAAAAATCGTTATTATATCTTTTTGAAATATAATGATTAGAAGTGCTACCGATAATAATGATCCGACTAAAAGAGCTGCATAACCCAGTACCATCATACTTACGTGCATCATTAACCAATGGGATTGAAGAGCGGGTACTAATATTGAAGATTGATGCATTTCCGTTAAAAGGCCTGAAGTAGCAAACCCTTGAGTCAAAATAGCACTTGGCGCAGTTATTGCACTTAAATTCTTTTTTTGTTTTTTTAAATATGGAATAATATGAATAATGTAAAAACTACAGGAAAGGAATATTAATGATTCATATAGATCACTTAATGGGAAATGTTTCCAATAAACCCAACGAGTAACTAATAATCCCGTTAGAGAAAAAAAAGTAACTATCATGCCCTTTTCTACTGATTCTACTGAATTATATAGTCGTACTTTTTCATTGACTAATAAAGTTATTAAATGGAGTGTAATTACAACGGAAACCGTTGAAAAAGAAATATGAGTCAAAATGTGTTCTAAAGTCGAAAATAGCATATATTTAAATAAAAAAAAAAAAAGAAATCCCTCAATTACAAATTCTCAAATGAAAATATGAAAGAAAATGCATTTACTTTTTCATTATTATTATTCATTATAGGCTATAGAACTCTTGAATTCTTTTGAGAATTTGTAAGATGCCGTGCCGCTACTCGGACTCGAACCGAGATGCTACTGCACTGCTTCCTAAGAGCAGCGTGTCTACCAATTTCACCATAGCGGCTTGTTTAAAATCATAATAGCCTTTTTTTATTCAATCGTCGAGATTAATTCTTATATATTTTTTTTTTATTTTATGAAACATTCAAATTTCAAAATTTTATAAATTAAAGAAAATTCAAAAATCGGAATTTTCTTTTTAAGTAAATTTTAGAGTACTACTTTGATTTGTCAATTGACTTTCGTGTAGTTTATGTTTAGAACTTTTCTAAATTGAGTATTCTGTCTCTCACTTCGGGGTAGACCGTAACACAGTTTTTTCTCGTTTTCATTTGATAATGGTAATCTAAACTAGTAAACTAGTAAATAACAAATCAATATGGATACGGAAAAATAAACTTTTGTAGATCACAATTTCAGTACGCGATCAAACCCTTTTTTCTTAAAATGGCGATTTTTATGTCCAATCCAAAAAAATGAATTAAATATAAATAATAGAAAAATAATAGAAAGGATTTTTTATTTGTCTATAGGTTATTTTATGTTTCACCAAATCTATTTAATATTGAATTGTATATGTCATATGAGAAAACTTTTTCCTTTTCTATTGACAATTTTATAAAAAAAATGCGTCATATACTCTTCACCTAAAAAATACTTTGAAAATTTTGTTGTGATAAAACAAATAGGTTGATGGGGAAAAAATCCCCATCTTAAAAATCAAAAAAATACACTAAAAAACGATAATGATTCTATCTTTTTTTTTTATTTGAAAAAAAAAAGGACCGTTTTTTGGTTAACATAAGAGTTCTTTTTCGACATATCATAAGAAAAAAAAGTCCCATTTTTTCTAAACATTAATTAAAAAATGCAAAATATTAATTTCATATTTAAATTAGAATTTAAATTAGAAAGAAATTTTTTTTTTGATTTAAATTTGATTTAAAAATTGTTTATTTGAAATGAAAAAGTTAATTTCGTCATAATTTATCATGCTAATTTGTTATGTTAGGCTCTTTTTTTTTTATCTGGTCAATTTCGATTATTCCAAGTTTTGAGTACTTATTTTTAGTACAAAAAAACTTTTTGAATTCCCGGTCGAAAGAGATTTTACTAATGAAAAACCTTTTAACGCCGCCCAATACCCCTTTTTTTTCCAAATATTTTTACGAATACGCTTTTTGGAAATAGAAGTACGTTTTTTTGGAACTGCCATTTAAAATTGAATTTCTTCTTCATTGTTATAGTTGGATGTGAAAGACATCTATTGTTCAAACAAATCTTTGTTTCTTATTCATTATCTATGTATTTATATTCTAGACGCGACCCTCTTCATTCTTCATTAATTGTTTAAAAATAGAAAAACAGAATTCTAAATTTGATATTCAATTTTAAAAAACAATCTGAATCTTAATTCAAAAACTTGACTTTGGTTTTTTGAAAACATCTCAACATTTTTTTATTTAGAATGTAAAACAATCAAAAAATTTGGAGTAAAATAGGTTACTAATTCTGAATAAATTTTAGACTAAACTAATTCGTTTGTATCATTATTAATTTTATTAAATTAAAGCTTTAGTAAGTAAATCTTATGATTAAAGGTATTTTTTATCTTCTATAATACCGATTATAAATGATTAAAATGTAAAGAAAAGTTGCATTTTTTAATCTTCTTTCTCAATTTAATATATTAAAATTTACTGAATAATCAGTAAATATTCATGTACACTAACCTATTTTTTATTTGACCAATGAGAACTTCTTGATTTGAATATTAAAAAAAAAGTCAATTCGAAATAAATTTTTCTATTATGGAACATATATACCAATATGCATGGATCATTCCCTTCATTCCACTTCCAGTTCCTTTATTAATAGGAGTGGGACTTCTCCTTTTTCCGACAGTAACAAAAAATCTTCAGCGTATGTGGGCTTTTTCTAGTATTTCCTTGTTAACTATAGCTATGATTTTTTCGGTGACGCTCTCGATTCAACAAATAAATAGTAATTCCATTTATCAATATGTATGGTCTTGGACTATTAATAATGATTTTTCTTTCGAATTCGGCTACTTGATCGATCCACTTACTTCTATTATGTTAGTGCTAATAACTACTGTTGCTATTTTGGTTCTTATTTATAGCGATAATTATATGTATCATGATGGGGGATATTTAAGATTTTTTGCTTATATGAGTTTTTTTAATACTTCTATGTTAGGATTAGTTACTAGTTCAAATTTGATACAAATTTATATTTTTTGGGAATTAGTTGGAATGTGTTCGTATCTATTAATAGGTTTTTGGTTCACACGACCCATTGCCGCGAATGCTTGTCAAAAAGCGTTTGTGACTAATCGTGTAGGGGATTTTGGCTTATTATTAGGAATTTTGGGTCTTTATTGGGTAACAGGCAGTTTCGATTTTCGTGATTTGTTTGAAATATTTACTAACTTAATTCAAAATAATGAGGTCAATCTTTTATTTTGTATTTTATGTACTTTCTTCTTATTTGCTGGTGCAGTTGCAAAATCTGCTCAATTTCCTCTTCATGTATGGTTACCCGATGCTATGGAGGGGCCTACTCCTATTTCAGCTCTCATACATGCTGCGACCATGGTCGCAGCGGGGATCTTTCTAGTTGCTCGACTTTTTCCTCTTTTTATAGTTATACCTTATATACTGTATGGAATCGCTTTTATAGGTATAATAACTGTATTTTTAGGAGCTACTTTAGCTCTTGCTCAAAAAGACATTAAAAGAAGTTTAGCTTATTCTACAATGTCGCAATTGGGTTATATGATGTTAGCTCTAGGTATGGGTTCTTATCGAGCTGCTTTATTTCATTTGATTACTCATGCTTATTCAAAAGCATTATTGTTTTTAGGATCCGGGTCCCTTATTCATTCAATGGAAACGCTTGTTGGATATTCTCCAGATAAAAGTCAGAATATGGTTCTTATGGGGGGTTTAACAAAACATCTTCCAATTACAAAAACTGCCTTTTTAATAGGTACGCTTTCTCTTTGTGGAATTCCTCCTTTGGCTTGCTTTTGGTCCAAAGATGAAATTCTTAATAATAGTTGGTTATATTCGCCAATTTTAGGACTAATAGCTTATTTCACAGCCGGATTAACCGCATTTTATATGTTTCGAATCTATTTGCTTACGTTTGACGGGCAGTTGAACCTTTATTGTAAAAATTATAGTGGAAAAAAAAGCCGTTCCCTCTATTCAATATCTCTATGGGGTAAAGAAGGATTGAAAACGATTAATAAAAATTTCTCTTTATTTACTTTATTAAGAATGAATAATACTAGAGAAGGGGCTTTGATTTTTATGAAAAAACCATATAAAATTTCTCGAAATTTTTTTAACATGATGCAATCTTTTATTACTATTACTGATACTTATACTGATTTTTATAAAAAAAAAATTTCTGCATATCCTCCTGAATCGGACAATACTATGTTATTTCCTCTTATTGTATTGATTCTATTTACTTTATTCATTGGATTAATAGGAATTCCATTTAATCAAGAAGGAATAGAGTTGGATATATTAACTAAATGGTTAACTCCACCCATAAACCCTTTCCATTCAACTTCCAATAATTTTTTGGATTGGTCTGAATTTGCAATAAATGCAACCTTGTCAGTTAGTATAGCTTATTGGGGAATATTTATAGCCTTTTTTTTATATAAACCTATTTATTCACCGTTAAAAAATTTTGCCTTAATTAATTCATTTGATAAAGTAAGTCCGAAGAGAATTTTTGGGGACAAAATAAAAAATATTATATATAATTGGTCTTCTAACCGCGGTTATATTGATACCTTTTATGAAACATATTTTATCAAGGGTCTAACAGGTTTGACTGAGTTAGTTTCGATTATTGATAGACGAATAATTGATGGAATTCCAAATGGGTTTGGTATTACAAGTTTTTTTGTAGCAGAAAGTTTCAAGTATATAGGAGGTGGTCGCATCTCCTCATATCTTTTTTTTTATTTATTTTTTGTTTCCAGTTTTTTATTAATTTCTTATTTTTTT